TTAAGTTTAAGAAAGATCTTTAAAGAAGCTTTGAAGGCTAATAGTTTATATAACTTAAAACTTATTAAACTTAAGAGACTTTTGGGAAACTTGGAAGGCTTCTAGTTTATAATATAACTTAAAGTTTAATATTAAAATAAATAGAATTGATGGGGCTAGAAGGCCAATTAAGTTTAAAATTAATCTTGATAGGTTAAGATCAATTTTTTTTTTATTACTTAAAATTGAACGGGAAATAAAGAAGGTTGAAATAGCTACACGCATATAGAAGAAAAGACTAATTAATGTTGAGATAAGAAGAACTATAAAGATAAATGTATCTCTAAATGAAATTAGTTTTCTTATAACTAGAAATTTAGGTAAAAATCCTGAGAAAGGAGGTAGGCCCCCTAAGGACAGTAATGGAAGTGTTGATATTAATCTTTGTGTGATGGATTGAGTGCTAGTTAAATGGCTTAATTTATTAAGTTGACCTCTGTAAAAAGTGTGGATAACTGAATATAAAATTAGTGAATATATTATAAAATAAATTAATCATAAAAAATTAGAAAATTTGATTGAGGCTAGAATTCATCCTATATGAGCAATCGATGAGAACCTTAAGATTTTTCGTAAAGAGGGTAGTGATAAGCCTCCTAGACTACCTGTCAGAGCTGAAATAATAATAAATAAGTTTAAAATTATATTTAAATGATGTTCTATAAATATATAAGAGATTAATATAAGAGGAGCCAACTTTTGGGCTGTCAGAAGAATAAATACAGGGCTTCACCTTAATCCTTCAACTGTTGCCGGCAGTCATTGATGGAAAGGAGCAGCTCCTACTTTAAGAAGTAGTGCTAAAAGAAGAAGTATAGGGGAAAAAATAGGTAATCAGATTAGGCCTAAAATAGCTGAGGCTAAAATAACTGTAGAAGCTAGGGCTTGGATTAAAAAATATTTTAAGGCTCTTTCAGAAGAGTATTTATTTTTATTAAGTATTAAGGGAATAAATGATAATAAATTAATTTCAAGTCCTAATCAGGCTATAAATCAGGAGTTTGAGCCGATAATTATAATAATTGAGACACATAACCTAATAATAAATATAAAAATAGAAGGGTGGAAAATAATTTATTTTGGTGTAATATGAGCACATAAAATTTTGATTTTTAAGGGAGAAAATAACAAAATGGCTGATAAAAGCGGTAAGTTGTAAACTTATATATGAATAATCTTTTGTTAAATAGTTCATGGTGTAGTAAACATAATAGATTGCAAATCTTTAGAGAAATTTTGTGCTAAAAAGAGACATAGTCATAGATGAGGTATGAGCCCATTAGCTTATTTAGCTTATCTTTTAACAATAATAGCCAGAGGCTTGCTTACCATATCAAAGTAATCCTATAATCAGGCATATTATTATTATTTTTTTTTTTTTAATAAAGAATTTTTTATTATACAAATGCTCATTAATTAGGGAGGAAAAATAAATTATACATTAGTCGTGATAAAAATTATTTTTTTTTCTAAAAATGCCGCATTTTTTTTTTTTTTTTTTTTTTTTTTTTTTTAGATTTGTAAATATTAATTAATTATTATATTTAATCGAACTATTATCATGAAAAATAAGAATTATAAAAAAAGAAGGCCTTATATTAAAAAGTCTTCTACCCTCCCTAAAAAAAAATTCTTTTCTATGAAATAGATAAAATTAGGAATTTTTTTAGAGGGTAGAAGACTTTAGAAAATTGTCTAGTATAAAATAGATTATCCTTACTATTTAATTATCATTATATATATGTAGTCAAATAAATATAAATGAATATACATTTATTAATCTGACTACAATTATAAATTATTTTTTTTCTTTAAAATTATTTAGCTTAATAATAAGATTTTATTAATTATATTTTTATACAAATCATTTAATCTTATTAAAAAAAAAAAAAAAAAAAAATAAATCTTAACTTTTTAAATTTAGATATAATAATTTACATATAAGAATTTCTTTCTATTTAATTAAATTGAGTTTATGTATTTTTTTAGAGTTTATAGAATTGTGATTATATTATATAATATTTCAGTAATTATATATAGACCAGTAAATTTTGTGCCAGCAGCTGCGGTTAGACTAGTGGTCTTTTTTTAAAGATATTTATATTAATAAAAATATTAGATATTTTAGTTTTAGGTGAAATTTTAATTATTATTTACTTGATTTATGATTTTTAAGTAATTAATATTAAACTAGGATTAGATACCCTACTATATAATTGAGTTTTGAGAAGTAAATATAAAATTAAAGGATATGGCGGCTTTTTTATATTAGAGGAGATTGTAAATATAAAACGACATGACTCGCTTGGTGCTTATTTTGTTTATGTATACCGTCATTTTAATAATATTAAGGGATATTTTTAAAATTTGATTAAAAATGTTAGATCAAGGTGCAGATATATGTAAGAAATTATTATCTACATTATAGATCTATAGACGAATATTTATTTGAAGGTGAATTTAATTGTAATTATTTGTATATGACTAGATTAAAATAGTGCACAAATTGCCCGTCATTCTCTTTGAGATAAGTCGAAACAAAGTAGAACTACCTGAAGGTGGTTCTGATAGGCTAAAGCTATTATAGCATTTCATTTACGATGGGAAGATCCTCAGGGTAGTTTAAGATTTACTGAGAAGGAGTTAGAAATCGAGAAATAGATTAATTATATTTTAGTACCTTTTGTATCAGGAATTATTAAATTATTTGAATATTTAGGTTTTCGAGATTAGGTGAGTTAAGTTAGAGATCTGTTTTTGTTGAATTACAAAATTAAGTTTAATTTAGTAAAGATATTTATACGGACCTAGTTATATCTGGTTATTAAATAAAACTTTAGGTTTTACTTACGGTAAGGTTAATATTAAAGGTTGGTCTTTTATTATAGACATAACTTATAAAAATGATATGAATTAGGCTTTAGATTAGTTATATTTATACAGTGTTTTAACGAGGTTTTGTATAATTAATTAGGTTTGTAACTAGTTTTATGTGAGTTAGTTGAATTATCACAAAAATACTGATAATATTAGTATATATTATATGTATAGTAAATTAACTCGGCCATTTTTTATTGAATGTTTAACAAAAACATTTCTTTAATAAGTTTAAGGTAGGGCCTGCCCAGTGCTTATAAACGGCCGCAGTATTTTGACTGTGCTAAGGTAGCATAATCATTTGCTTTTTAATTGATAGCTGGAATGAAAGGTTGCACAATGAAAATCTTTATAACTGTAGTGATATAATTTGTAGTTTAAGTAAAAATACTTAAATAAATTAGAGGGACGATAAGACCCTAGAAGCTTTAATTTTAATTAGTAGTTGTTATATTATGATGGATGTTGGCTGGGGTAGTAGTATTATTGATATTAATATTTATAAAAATTTAAAAGATTTATGGTTCTTTAAATAAGGATAAATTGGTTCAGTTACTCTAGGGATAACAGCGTGATAATTTTGGAGAGTTCTTATTGATAAAATTGATTACGACCTCGATGTTGAATTAAGATTTTTTGTGAGGTAAAAGGTGCAATAAAGGGTTTGTTCAACCTTTAGTTTTTTACATGATTTGAGTTCAGACCGGTTTAAGCCAGGTTGGTTTCTATCTTCTATTAGCTTGTTAGGTTAAATTAGTACGAAAGGGTCATTTAGCAGTTTTATTCTATTTAGGCGTTATGCGTCAAGCTTAGGACTTGGAGGAGATTAATATCAAATAGGAAATTAATAAATGGTTTTGGGCCATAACGAGATTTAAGTGGAATTTTTAAATATTTGTTTAATATATATTGTTCTTGGCTTGATAGTTTTAGTGGGAGTGGCTTTTATTACTCTTATAGAACAGAAAATCTTAGGTTGTGTTCAGATCCGTATCGGTCCGAATAAAAGAGGTTATTGAGGAATACTGCAGCCATTTGCTGATGCAGTTAAATTATTTAATAAAGAGACAGGTATTTTGCGAGAGGCTACTATAGGTTTATTTCTTATTGCTCCGATAGGGGGGCTAAGATTGGCTTTAATATTATGGGTTGTAGTTCCTGTGAGTGCAGGTGGGTTGGATTTTAGTTTGGGGGTTTTGTTTTTTATTTGTGTTAGAGGATTAGGTGTATATCCAATTCTTGGAAGAGGGTGGGCATCCAATTGTAAATATTCTATTATAGGAAGTTTACGGGCAGTGGCTCAGATGGTGTCTTATGAGGTAAGGTTAGCTATGGTTTTATTAAGGATTGTTTGGGTTGTAAGTTCTTTTAATTTAGGGATTATTAAGTCAAGACAAAATTTAGTTTGAGGGTTGTTGGTATTTTTTCCTCTTAGTTTAATTTGATTTGCTTCTAGGTTAGCAGAGACTAACCGGACTCCTTATGATTTTGCAGAAGGGGAAAGTGAGTTGGTGTCAGGGTTTAATACTGAATATAGTGCTGGAGGGTTTACTTTAATTTTTATAGCTGAGTACGCTAGTATTCTTTTTATAAGATTATTTTTTTCTGTTCTGTTTTTAGGCGGAAATTTAAGAGAGTTAAGATTTATATGAAAGGTAATAGTTATAGGGTTTGCTTGAGTATGGGTGCGAGGGAGTGTGCCTCGTTTCCGTTATGATAAGTTAATATATCTAGCTTGAAAGAGGTTTTTACCTATTTCTTTAATATTATTTATTATATATTTGGGTATTTTACTATAAATGTAGATAATTTAGAATAGTAAAATTACTAGAATAATTCTATTTTATGCTTTCAAGGCATTTAAAAGTAATTATTGAAGACTGTCTCATATCTTACTTATCATCGGATTAATTAAGTAGTACCTAAAATATATTACGGTAAGTACTTGACCAATAGAGTAGTATGGTTCTTCTACGGGGCATATTCCAATTCAAGAAAGTAGGATGAGGATTCTACAAAAAGTTCAAAACAAAATTTTGTTAGGGGGGTAAAATATTAGTCTTTTTCTTTTTGCTAAGGAAGTATATGGTAACACATAGAGAAGTATTACTGACGTCAGAAGGGCGATAACACCTCCTAATTTATTAGGAATTGACCGTAAAATGGCGTAGGCAAATAAAAAATATCATTCGGGTTGGATATGATGAGGTGTTACCCCTGCGTTTGCAGGGGTAAAGTTTTCATCGTCTCCTAAAGTTAAGGGCCTATAAATAATTAATAAACTGAATAGAAGGAGGATTAAGGCCACACCTGCAATATCTTTTGCTGAGAAGTATTTGTTAAATGAAATTTTTTCTGAGTTAGATATTAATCCAAGTGGATTATTAGATCCAGGTATATGAAGTAGAGTGATATGAATCACGACTAGTGCAAGAATAGCAAATGGAAGAAGAAAGTGAAATGTAAAAAATCGTATGATTGTAGGGTCATGAACGGATACTCCCCCTCAGATAATTTTTACAATATCGGGTCCAATATAAGGAATTTCTGAGAATAAGTTTGTGATTACAGCTGCCCCTCAGAAAGATATTTGGTTGATTGGTAAAACATATCCTATAAAGGCTGTTGCTATAGTTAGGAGAAGAATTATAACACCAACGTTTCACACATGTGTATAAAGAAAAGATCTGTAGTAAATACCTCGTCCGATATGAAGATATAAACATATAAAAAATAATGAAGCTCCGTTGGCGTGGATATACCGAATTAACCAGCCATTATTTGAGATTTCTATTATATATGTTGTTAGATTAAAGCTTGATTCTATGGAAACACTATAAACCGAGGCTAGGAGAATCCCTGAAATAAGTTGAATTGTTAAACATAAAGATAATAATGATCCTAGATTTCAAATATAAGAGATATTCGAGGGGGCTGGGAGGGAAACTAATGTACTGTCAAATGCTTTAAATAACGGGTTAAGTTTGTAATATTGGATTTTCATTATTTTTTTGTTCGTAAAGGTCCATGGCTAATTCTAGTTAATTTCACTGATATAATAAGTACAATTAATAAATAAGTAATTAATATTATTGCTATTGAGTTGGTTTTTGTGTTAAAGATTTTAAAGACCCTGATAGAGGTGCTGTTTGGAAAATGAGAGGGGTCTAGAAAGAGACTAAAAAAGAAGAGGGGATCAGGTCTTATAATGACTAATAAAAGTAAGATAATTAATATCATAACTAATGAGGATAGCATGAGTGTTGATATTTTAGTTATTGTTTCATTTGGAACAATTGACGAGATGTAGGCGAAAATAATTATTATGCCTGAGAGAAATGCTATCAGTAAGATATAAGTAAATCATCTTGTTTGTGTACAGGTATATAAGTTGACAGCAATGATTATCGCTTGAAAAATAATTAAGATAGTAATTCTTATTGGGTGCCACATAAAAATGAATAAAAAAGTAATAGAAATAATTAGAGCAGATGGTAGTATTAACATTGCAAAAAGTAGCTTATTAAAGTGTCAGTTTTGGGTATTGAAGATGTGTATTCCTTTTTGGTCTTAAGATTACAATTTTAGTTTACAAGACTAATGTTTTTTTTAAACTATAAAGACTTAATGGAATTATTATTAAGAGTGAGAGGAGGAATCATATTTATTTCTGGTTTATTAAAATTTATATTAAATTATATTCATTTACTTGTTAGTTTATTAAGGTTAGAATTTATTTCTCTAGCTCTTTTTTTAAGTTTAAGAAGAATAATTATATTTTATTCAAGAGAGTTTTTTTATTTATTATACTTTATTATTATGATCGTGTGTGAGGGGGTGTTAGGGTTAGTGCTGTTAGTTTCGTCCGTATACAGACATGGGCTAGACTATATGAAAAGGTTTAATTTTATATTATGTTAAGGTTGATACTAAGATTGTTGATTGGGGTGAGATTATCTATTTTTTGAAGGGAGAGACTAATTTTTTTAATACTAGTTGCTGTGATTAATTTTATTTGGAGCTGTGATTACAGAGTGACTAAAGTTAGGAGGTTATTTGAGTTGGATAATATTAGATGAAGTCTGAGGATTTTAAGAATTTGAATTGTTATTTTATCTATTTTTGCAAGAGTTAGAATTAATATGGAGAACCATTCAAATAATCTTTTTATTTTTGTTAGAATAGTACTTTTAATTGCTTTATTATGTAGTTTTAGGTTTAGTAATTATTTATTATTTTATTTAAGATTTGAGACTTCTTTAATTCCAGTGTTTGTCTTAATTTTAGGGTGGGGTTATCAACCTGAACGAACCCAGGCTGGGATTTATATATTATTTTATACTGTTTTAGCTTCTTTACCACTGCTAGTGATGATATTAGGTTTAAAGTATATAAGGGGTAGTGATTATATATTTATGTGGTTGGTTTGATCCGTGGGGAGGGTTTTACATTATTATTTTTTTCTTGCTGCCTTTTTAGTAAAGTTTCCTATATATATAGTGCATTTGTGACTCCCTAAAGCTCATGTTGAGGCCCCAGTAGCTGGATCTATGTTGCTAGCTGGTATTTTGTTAAAGTTAGGTGGTTATGGAATATTACGGATTTTACCATTGTTAGGAGGGATTTCAATAATACTCATTAGAATTTTAGTATCATTAAGACTGTGAGGAGGGGCTGTTGTTAGTGTAAATTGTCTACGATTAATAGATATAAAATCTCTCATTGCTTGTTCTTCTGTAGTTCACATAAGAGGCTGTATTGGAGCTTTAGCTATTATAAGAGATTGGGGAATGGGGGGAGCAGTAATTTTAATGGTTGGTCATGGTTTATGTTCTTCTGGTTTGTTTTATTTAACTTATGTTGTGTATACACGAACTAGAAGGCGTAGAATATTAGTTAGTAAAGGTTTATTAAATATTATGCCGTCTATATCTTTATGATGATTTCTTTTACTCAGGGTAAATATAGCTGCTCCACCCTCTATAAATTTATTAGGGGAACTTTCTATTATTATAAGTTTAGTATCTTGAAGTTATTTTAGAATATTGATATTAGGGATTATATCTTTTTTTAGAGCTGCATACAGTCTTTATTTATATTCGTTGAGCCAACATGGCCAATATTTATTTGCAAAAGGAGGATTTCACAGAGGTAATATAATTGAATATCTAATTTTAGTTCTGCACTGGGGCCCTGTAAATCTTTTATTAATTAATATATTTTATGTATATAATTAGTAATTAACATAGTTTAGTTAAAATGTTACTTTGTGGAAGTAAAGATGAAGTTTCTGTTGATAGTGAGTTTGGGCTATAAAGTTTATTCAGTGTGGTGTTTTGTATTAGCAATATTTAGAGCAGTCTGTATGTTAAGTGCTTTTTGGTTAGTTTGAAAAAGAATAAGCTTGTTTGTTGAGTGAGAAATTTATAGAAGGGCAAGAAGAAGAGTTGTTGTGAGGTTAATTTATGACTGAATGAGGTTAAGATTTTTGGCCACGGTAGGAATTATCTCTTCTTCTATCATAGCTTATTCAATCTTTTATATAGAAGGGGATAAGAGGTTTCACCGGTTTAGTTTAATTTTATTATTGTTTGTGTTTTCTATAATAATTTTAATTATTAGTCCTAATTTAATTAGTTTACTATTAGGCTGAGACGGGTTAGGACTAAGGTCTTATGCTTTAATTATTTATTACCAGAGAGAAAGTTCCTGCAACGCAGGAATGATAACTGTATTAAGAAATCGTTTAGGGGATGTAGGAATTTTATTAAGAGTGGGTTTATGAACATCTTGAGGTAGATGAAACTTTTTGATAATTAGGGAAAGAGTTGGGTTAATTCTATTTAGTTTAATTTTATTAGCTGGTTTAACTAAAAGAGCTCAAATTCCATTTTCTGCATGGTTACCAGCCGCTATAGCGGCTCCTACCCCAGTTTCTGCTTTGGTACATTCTTCTACATTGGTGACGGCCGGTGTTTATTTAATAATCCGATTTAATGAAGTGTTACAGAGAAGAAATTTAAAGGAATTATTGTTAATCATTTCTGTAAGAACCATATTTATAGCTGGGGTTGGGGCTAATTTTGAAACAGATCTAAAGAAAGTTATTGCTCTTTCCACACTCAGACAACTTGGTTTGATAATAATAAGATTAAGTGTGGGCTTATGAGAGCTTGCTTTTTTTCATTTGATAACTCATGCTATGTTTAAGTCTTCTTTATTTATATGTGCAGGGTGTGTTATTCATGATTCAATAGGGTCTCAAGATATTCGTGGCTATAGAAAATTGAGTTATAGCCGTCCTTTATTAAGAGTTTTATTTAATTGTACAAATATGGCTTTATGCGGTTTTCCATGTTTAGCTGGATTTTACTCTAAAGATTTAATTTTAGAAATAATAATTAGGGGGGGTGTTGGATTATTTTGTCATATTATAGTTATACTGGCGACAGGATTGACAGTAAGGTATAGTTTACGTATAATATATATATTAAAGAGAGAAGAAATTCATTGGTCTAGAGTAAGAAGTGAGAGGGATTTAAGTGAGGTTGTGATAAAGTCTGTAGGTATACTCTTTTTTTCTAGAATAATAGCTGGATTCTTTTTATCTTGATTTATTAGGTTTGAGATTGATTTAGCTATTTTGTTTTCTATAAATAAACTTTCTGTTAGTGTTGTTAGGCTAATATTTGGATTAGTGGCTGTGTTTCTTTCTATAAAAAATGATAGTTTAATTATTAGTAAAGTAGTATTTCAATCTATATCAACAGCAATATGATATTTACCATCTTTATCAACTAAAATAAATGTTACTGGATTTACTTGGTTTGGGGGTGGATCTTTAAAGATGCTGGATTTAGGGTGGTATGAGATATATGGCGGTCAAGGAGGTCAAGTAGTTTCTATATTAGGAAGAGGAGTGTTACAATTAAGACAGAAAAGAGTTTTAGTTAGATCTTATTTAATTAGGTTTGGTGTTGTCTTATTTATTATAACTGTACTATTTTATTTAAATAGCTTAAATAAAGCAGCACTTTGAAGCAGTGAAGATGTTTATACTTTAAGTATAATAGGGCTAGGCCATAGATCAGGTCGAAACTGACAGTAAATTTACTTCTATTATTTTTAAAATTTATTTAGCTCTGTCTTGAAAGGACAATATGTTGTTTACACTATAAAAATGGTCAGATAAATCAATTAGGTCTTTAACAGAGACCAGCCTCTTTTTGGCTTTAACCAAAAGTGTAGCATTAGCTTACGGTAGGTTAGAAATCTACATTATCACTTTAGATGAAGCGGCAGCATGTCCTAGGTGCAAGCTAGGTATTTTAATTAAATTATAAATCTTTAAGTTCAGTTAAGAGCACCTAGGCGTCATTCATGTAGAAGTCCTAGGACCAAAATAACTATAAGAATAAGAGCTGTAAACACAATAATTTCTGGTCTAGGACAGGTCAAAATAGCTCCTAATGGGAGTAAAAGTGCAATTTCAATATCAAAAATTAAGAAAATAAGTGTTACTAGAAAAAATCGTAAGGAAAAAGGGGTTCGCGATTTTTTGTAAGGGTCAAATCCGCATTCAAAAGGACTAAGTGTTTCTCGGTCTTTTAATGGGTGTTTGCCTATTAATAAGGCTAGTGTCCCTAGTAGGGCCGCGATTGTAAATATTACTAAAATAATAGGAGTTAGAGTGAAGATAATATTTAATTTGATATTTTCAGTTATCTATAAAATACATGATCCTCATCAGTAGATTGAAACAAATAAAAATAGTCAAACTACATCTACAAAATGTCAATATCAGATTGCTGCTTCTAACCCAAAGTGGTGGTTAGAAGAAAAATGAGCTTTATAGGTACGGAAAAGACATACCCTTAAAAATGTTGTTCCAATAATTACATGAAGCCCATGAAATCCAGTAGCTACAAAAAAGGTAGACCCATAGACTGAATCAGCAATAGAAAATGAAGCTTCACTGTACTCTATTGCTTGAATTGCTGTAAAGTAAATTCCTAGAATAATAGTTAATAATAACCCTTGGTTAGATTCTGTGTAGGTTTTTTCTAGTGTGGCATGATGGGCCCATGTTACACTGACACCACTAGCTAACAGAATAGCTGTATTTAGAAGGGGGACTTGAAATGGGTTAAAAGTTAAAATTCCGCAAGGAGGTCAGATTCCTCCTAGATCAAAAGTAGCAGTTAGTCTACTGTGAAAAAAAGCTCAAAAAAAAGAAAAGAAAAATAGGATTTCTGAGACAATAAATAAAATTATTCCTCATCGTAGACCGGCTATAACTTTAATTGTGTGGAGGCCTTGAAGAGTCCTTTCCCGTGCGATATCTCGTCATCATTGATATCTGGAGATTATAGTACTCACTAGGCCAATAATAAAGAGGGATGGGTCAAATAAATGAAACCATTTAGCTAGGCCTGAAACTATTAATAGTGCGCCTAGAGAGGCTGTTAGAGGCCATGGTCTTTTTTCAACTAGGTGATAAGGGTGATTTGCATGAGTTGTCATTAATTAGTTTCTGCAATATATAGTGTGATTAGAACTCTAAATACATAAGCTTGAATAAATGCAACGGCTAACTCTAGACTTGTAAGAGCTAATTGTCTTATTTCGAGAAGAGGTATAGCTAGAGTCGGTATAAATGAGGAAGCTCTTCTCAATAAGACAATAAGTAAATGCCCTGCAATTATATTAGCGGTGAGACGAACGGCTAGGGTGATAGGACGAATTAAGTTTCTGATAGTTTCAATAAGAACTATAAAAGGTATGAGTATACCAGGTGTTCCTTGAGGCACTAAGTGAGTTAGAAACGAGGAAATATTGTTAGTTAAACTAAATATTATAATAGCTAATCAACCAGGAAGGGCTAATGTGACTGTGAATACAAGATGTCTAGATGCTGTAAAAATAAAAGGTAGTAGACCTATAAGATTGTTCAATAAAATAATGATAAAAATAGAGATAGTTAAAGTTAAAACAAATGGAGCTTTTCTACTAAGTGGTTTAAATTCTCTGTAGACATATTTAATTATTGTTTTAAAAGGGGTTATAATTTGAGAGGGTGAAATTCAGTAAGTTATTGGTAATACAGTTAAGGTTACTAGCAACCTTATTCAGTTAATTCTTAGAAATCTACTAGTAGAAGGGTCAAAGATTGAGAAGAGATTTGTTATTATACTCATTAGATAGTGTTAATAAGGGGGATTTAGTGATTTTATTAATTATAAAGTGATTATATATTTGGATAGACAAAATAATTATTAGAATAATAGAAAAGATAGATAATCATATAATAGGGGCTATTTGTGGAATTATAAAATGCTGAAGCTATTTTAACATGACAAATTAATGTTATAAATTAACTAATTTTACTATTAGAAGTGTTGACCACTATAATAAGTTTAAAAAACTAACACTTATATCAGTCATCTAATATTAGTAAGACATTGCTCATTTAATAAATCTATTTATAGGGCAAGATTCTAGTTTAATCGGCATAAACCTGTGGTTAGCACCACAGATTTCTGAGCATTGCCCAAAGAACATACCAGGTCGCCTTAGTAAAAATATTAGTTGATTTAGACGACCTGGTACTGCGTCAGCTTTAACGCCTAGTGATGGTACTGTTCATGCATGAATAACATCAGCAGCTGTTGCAACAACTCGTACTTGAGTGTTAGATGGTAAAACAACTCTATTGTCAGCATCTAATAGTCGAGGTAGATTATTTCTGTTGTTTGAATTTATATAGGAGTCAAACTCGATCTTTGGAAAATCTGAATATTCATAAGATCAATATCATTGATGTCCAATTGTTTTTACAGACAATCTAGGATTAAAGGGGTCATCTAAAAGATAAAGAACTTGAAGTGAGGGGAGTGCAATGGACAATAAAACGGTTACAGGAGATACAGTTCAAACCATCTCAATCGTTTGGTCCTGGAGTAGATGGCGGTTAGAGAGATTATAGTATGAAATAAAAGCTAGATTCAACCCTACTAAAGTTGTGATTAGTGTAAGAACTGCTATTGTAAAGTCATGGAAGTAGGTTAATTGCTCTATAAACGGAGATGATCTGTCTTGAAAAAATACAGCGGACCAAGTGGGTATTCTTAAGGGAGAAAGCTCATAATTAGGCTTTAAGTCTAACACATTATCTGTCACTTTAAGAATTTAGGAGGGTTGGAATGTCACAATATCTATGATCGGCAGGAGGCATAGGATGGTACCATTCAAGAGATGAGGTTAGTCTCAGGGGGTATATAGCTTGACGTTTAGCAATAAAAGCTTCTAGTAGTATAATAATAAGAATAATTATTGCCACTATAGAGAGAATAGACCCAATTGAGGAAACAATATTTCAAGCTGAGAAAGCATCAGGATAGTCTGAATAACGACGTGGCATTCCGTTTAGGCCTAGGAAGTGTTGAGGAAAAAATGTTAAATTTACCCCTAGAAATATTACAAAGAAATGAATTTTTGATAAAAGAGGGTCTATTGTAAATCCAGTAAGTAGAGGAAATCAGTGAGTTAACCCAGCAAAGATGCCGAATACAGCTCCTATAGATAGAACATAATGGAAGTGAGCTACAACATAATAAGTGTCATGCAGAACAATATCAATAGATGAGTTGGCTAATATAACTCCTGTCAAACCACCGACTGTGAAAAGAAAAATAAACCCTAAGGCTCATAGAAGTGAAGGAGAAAAAATTAGTTTTCCTCCTTGTAATGTACCTAGTCAACTAAATACTTTGATGCCGGTTGGGACAGCAATAATTATAGTAGCTGATGTAAAGTATGCTCGGGTATCAACATCTATCCCTACAGTAAATATATGATGAGCCCACACAATAAACCCTAGAAGTCCGATAGCTGCTATAGCATAAATTATACCTAGGGCTCCGAATGTTTCTTTCTTACCGGACTCTTGTCTAACAATATGAGAAACTATGCCGAAGGCGGGAAGAATTAAAATATAAACCTCTGGGTGACCAAAAAATCAAAATAAGTGTTGGTAGAGAATAGGGTCCCCTCCTCCACTAGGGTCAAAAAAAGAGGTGTTTAAGTTTCGGTCAGTAAGAAGTATTGTAATTGCTCCTGCTAGTACTGGGAGAGATAGTAATAATAAAATGACTGTAATTAGAACAGATCAAACAAATAAAGGTACTTGATCTATAGTTATTCCAGGGCTTCGTATATTAATTACAGTGGAGATAAAGTTAATGGCCCCCAAGATGGAGGAGGCTCCTGCTAAATGAAGCGAAAAAATTGCTAGATCTACTGATGCCCCACTGTGAGCAACAGCTGCGGCTAGTGGAGGGTAGACTGTTCAACCAGTGCCCACTCCTCTTTCTACTAGGCCCCTGAGAAGAAGTAAAGAGAGAGAAGGTGGTAAAAGTCAAAATCTTATATTATTTATTCGCGGGAAAGCTATATCTGGTCTTCCTAGTATAAGAGGAATAAGTCAGTTACCAAATCCTCCAATTATAATTGGTATTACTATAAAAAAAATTATAACAAAAGCATGAGCAGTAACTATAACATTGTAAATTTGGTCATCTCCAATAAGTGTACCTGGACATGAAAGTTCAGAGCGGATAATTATACTAAGAGCTGTGCCCACTACACTGGATCAAGCACCTAAAATAAAATAAAGGGTTCCGATATCTTTATGGTTAGTAGAGAATAATCAGCGGGCTATAAT